AAAATAGGTTTTTGTCATTATATAACATGCAATTCTATGGTAACAATAATAAATGAATAGAGTAAAAAAGAAGGGGGGGGGATTATACAAAGCTATATATGAATCACCCCCACCCTCTTCTCTCTCTTTTTTTTTTATTTGATTAATTGACTTTCATTTGATTAAAATTAAATTCTGTAAAAACCCCTGCCTTCTTTAAAATATCATAAACAGTTTCTGTAGGTTGAGCGCCTTTTTCAAGAAAATATAGAATACCGGGAATATTTAAATAGGTTTGATTTTTTATTGGATCATAAAAACCCACTTTCCGAAGATCTCTTCCTTCTCTTCGAGATCGCACATCAATTGCAACGATTCGATAAAGGGCTCATTGGGATAGATGTAGATGAACTATAACCCCCCCTAGAAACGTATACGAAGTTTTCTCCTCATACGGCTCGAGAAATTGGAAGTTAGGTCTATGTATAGAATTAGAATGTTAAATAGATCCATAACATCATCAAATCAATTAGAGGATTATTTAATCTTTTTTATTCCTCTTTATCAAAAAAAATCATTTGTATTCTCATAACTCAAGTTGGATAACTCTGAAATAGTTCAAAAGAAAAGCCTTAGGCATTTCATTTTTTGAGTGGTCTCTAACCCCTTTCTGTTTGTCTCATTTAGAATATATTTGGATTCTTTATCCTTTATCTAGTTGTCGAGACAGTTGAAAAATGGTATTTCCTTGTTCCAAAATACTTTATCTTTGCCTGGAATCATTGGGTTTAGACATTACTTCGGTGAATTTTAATCATTTCAAAATGACAGCAACATGCCCCTTTTTATGATTTCTTTCTATCAAAAAATCATACGAACGGTTGATTCCCGCATGATACACTTTTGATCAAAAGAGTTTCACTAATTCCAACAAATTTTCCTTTTTTATTTGAAATTTGCTCGAACTGGATCCTTTCGATTTCTACTAGATCGAAAATTTACTTACGAAGTTGTTCCAACTTATTAATTGGCACTAACCGTAGATCCTTGCCCCTGAGAAATGAATCAATACTTTCTACTCGAGCTACATCATATACTGTTGACATTAAACCCCAACAAAAAACCGGGGTTCTAATGGAATAGAAAAAAGGATGTCGAGCCAAGAGCACTTTCATTTCTATAGAATAGAAAATGGTGGATGTAAAAATCCACAACTGATTATGTCTGTCAAGTCGCACGTTGCTTTTTACCACATCGTTTCAAACGAAGTTTTACCATAACATTTCTCTAGTTTGGAACTGATATGTAATTGATTCAATTATGGAATCATGAATAGTCATTTGTTCGATCGTTTCACAGAAATCTATATTTTTTCTTCTGTTATATGAATTGGTGCTTTGTAAAGTAAAGAAATATTATCAAGAATGAAATTTTAATGCATTTTTTATTTTATTGAATAATGCAATATTTTTATTTTCTTTATTAATTTATATATAATTTATAAATATTACGAGTATAAAGTGCTTTTTATTAAATCTACATTCCATCTTCAAGTAACCTAATAGGATATATTCAACAATCTCAGACTTCTAATAACGTATCAAAGCCACTTTGAGTCTCTTGCAGTTCTTTGTAACTCGGAACTTCTCAATATAGCTCCATCTGTATGTATTTGAACTCAATTTGTGAAAAAGATATGATTCAGAGAAAAATGGAATGATTCAAAATCAGAAACAAGAATCACACTCTATCCATTCAATATTCTATTTTGAAAGAGAAATTAGTTCAAAAAGACAATCTTTTTTTTTCATTATTCTAATAATATCTATTTATATAGAAATGATAGGTATTTTCTGGGACGGAAGGATTCGAACCTCCGAATACCGGGACCAAAACCCGTTGCCTTACCACTTGGCCACGCCCCATTTAGATTTCTGTTCTATACTACTAAAGACTAGTATTGGTATTGATTATTCGTCAATTCCAGTCCAAAAATCTATGGACTCTATTGTTCCTGGGATTTTGACACGTGTAGATATAGAATTATCTATAGAATAAAACTGAATTTATTGATCATTACATATAATTCAATTAAGATATTGTATGAAAGGATGATTTCTTCAATTCGCAAAAGAAAATAGAAAAAATTTTGATTGGGCGGGTTCAAGTTCAAAAAAAAAAAAAGGATTTTTTGATCTACCTTACTTTCGTCATTTTTACCGTACATAAATTATCACTAATAATATATTTATATTATTATATTAACTCAATCAAAATACAATTATCTCCAAGTCCAATAAAAAAAAAATGTTTGTTATGCTTAATATCTTTAGTTTGATCTGTATCTGTCTTAATTCCGCCCTTTATTCGAGTAGTTTTTTCTTAGCCAAATTGCCTGAGGCCTACGCTTTTTTGAACCCAATCGTAGATTTTATGCCAGTAATACCCCTTCTCTTTCTTCTATTAGCCTTTGTTTGGCAAGCTGCTGTAAGTTTTCGATGAATTTTTTAATACTGTCCTAAACACAATTTATTGGCGAAAAAAATTCTAACAATGGATAAGATCAGATAAGTCTTACAGTATAGTATGAACTCTCGATTTAACTAATTCTTAGATAGCTTAGCTAAATCTGAATCACCCCATTTCCTCATTCTGATTCCTTTTCATTTATTGAATAATCCTATTAAAGGCCCCGCGGAGGTAAGAAAGACATTTTTTGGAATGAAAGAGGTGACAAATGAATTTCTGAAAATTTTTTTTTTTTTTCATTTCTAGAAATCCTTTCATTTATTGGTGTCAAAATAGAAAATGGGATATGTGAAAAAAAAATGGCGAATCTATTTTCTTTTTTTTTTTTTTTCAAAAAAAAAAAAATGATCTTGGAGATTGTGTAATGCTTACTCTCAAACTCTTTGTTTACACAGTAGTGATATTTTTTGTTTCTCTCTTCATCTTCGGATTCCTATCTAATGATCCAGGACGTAATCCTGGACGTGAAGAATAAAAAAAGAGGCCTTTCCTTTTGCTTAATTTTTCAATGTTCTTAGAATTTTATCTATTGCACATCTTTAATTAAATAAAAAAAAAATCAAAAAAGGGTTCGAAGAGTTGGAATTTGAAAGAACAATAAAATACCGAGTTATCAACGGAAACGGAAAGAGAGGGATTCGAACCCTCGGTACGCAAAGCTCGTACAACGGATTAGCAATCCGACGCTTTAGTCCACTCAGCCATCTCTCCGAATTGAAAAAAAAAAAAGATAATTACTACCTTACATAGTTCCATTACACAAAATGGAAGGCTTGAAAAATCCCTTCTTTATTTATTTTAGATATATTATTTTACTATTTAGATAGTATTTTACTATATTGATATATAGAACTTTAATATATACAACTTTGATAAGCAATCCTTTTTAGATAAAGAAAAGGCTCAAAAGAGATATTTCGAACAAAAAAAAGAATACCTCTTTTCCGAAAGAGTTTTTTTTTTTTATTTTCTTTTCACGGCCTGGCCTGGTCAGTACCTCGCCGGGCCTTTTTTTGTTTTTGTTCCAAATCAAATCGTAGATAAAACTATTTTGCTTTATTTGAAATAATAAATGCCTGGCTTGTTATTGAAACAACAATCCGAAGACGGACTATTTCCATATCTCTGGTATAGAATTAAATGATATAGAATCAAAGTTTCATTTCATATCATATTACGTTATTAATATTTTTCTTTGTTTTTTTAAGTAAATAAATAAAAAAACAAAGAATAAAGAGAATTGTCGATTGTTGTGCAATGCATTTAAATCTCATGACATAAATAGTTTTATAGAGCGCTATCTGTTCTGTCCAAAATCCTCGAAGAACTTTTTATTTAGTTACTTTAATTACTAGTAATCTTTTTCTTGATTACGTCGGATTGCCTTGTTGGACAAAAAGTTCATTTTTATACAATAATCGCATTGTAGCGGGTATAGTTTAGTGGTAAAAGTGTGATTCGTTTTATTAATCCCTTTATAGTTAAGGGGTCCCTCGGTTTGATTCTTATTCCGAGCAGAAACTTTATTTCTTAAAAGGATTTAATCCTTTACCTCGCAATGAAAGATTCGAGGAAGAATATACATTCTCGTGATTTGTATCCAAGGGTCAAGTATAAATTGAAAAAACTGGATTATTAAATTAATTGCGAAACAGAATTTTTGTTTGAATTGGATCAATACTTCCAATTAAATAAGTATGAATAAAAAATCCATGGATAAAGATAGAAAAGTTTATTTCTAATCGTAACTAAATCTTCCATTTTTGGTTTATATAGGAAAGGTTGAAGCAAAATAGTTATTAAAGGACGTCTTTAGTTTACTAGAGACATCGACATATTTTTTTAGCTCGGTGGGAATAAAATACTTTTCCTAAGGATTATTTAAAATAATCATTTCAAATAGAAATAGAGAACGAAGTAACTAGGAATATTGTTAGAATACCCTATTCCTTATTCTAGAGGGATTGTCTAGAAAGCAAATTGTTTTGAATGCATTCATTCAAAGAGAAAAGCTGACATAGATGTTATTGGTCAAATTTTTTTATTTATTTCATTCACGTCTTATTTATATCTATATTTGGGAATTTAGCTATCTTCCATAAAGGAGCCGAATGAAACCAAAGTTTCATGTTCGGTTTTGAATTAGAGACGTTAAAAATGATGAATCAACGTCGACTATAACCCCTAGCCTTCCAAGCTAACGATGCGGGTTCGATTCCCGCTACCCGCTATATTAGAATACACTTAATATATTAGATTAGAATAAGCTATAGATTATTATGAGTATATTAGAATCTATTTAATAGAAATATTCTATTATATATTATTAATCATCGAATTGAATAAGCAATTCCCATCGATATAATATAGAAATATGGAAACTCAAAAATGCGAAAAAAGCGGAATAAAAAAGCGTCCATAGTCTAATGGATAGGACAGAGGTCTTCTAAACCTTTGGTATAGGTTCAAATCCTATTGGACGCAAATTTTTC